AATGAATTGCCTGACAAAAAGGAATACCTTGATAGGGTAAATTATATAATTTTAAATTATATTCATTATAAAATTATATTTAATAGAATTAAACTATCTCTAAAAGAATCAAAATCTTTTGTGCATCTTACACTAAAATATAAAAAGATAAGCTAATAAAGCTTTTAGGTTCATACCCTGAATATAAAGGTAAAATTCCTTTTCTTTTTAATTTTAAAAAATTCTTATAAAATATTATTTCTACTAACATTAATAATAGGAACAATTATTAGAATTTCATCTTCTTCTTGATTTAGAATTTGAATAGGATTAGAAATTAACTTATTATCTTTTATCCCCCTAATAGTAAAATCAAATAATTTATTCTCTTCAGAAGCTTCTTTAAAATATTTTTTAACACAAGCTTTAGCTTCAAGTACTTTATTATTTTCAATTATTTTATTGTTTATTTTTTCATTTAAAAATAAAAATAATTATAATTTTTTTATTAATATTATTTTTATCTCTTCTTTAATAATAAAAATAGGAATGGCCCCCTTTCATTTCTGATTTCCAATTGTAATAGAAGGTTTAAATTGAATAAATAGAATAATTTTAATAACATGACAAAAAATTGCCCCTATAATTCTTCTATCCTATTGTTTAAATTTTAACTTTTTAATCTTTTCAATTTTTATATCTTCTATTTTTGGAGCAATTGGAGGTTTAAATCAAGTCTCTCTACGTAAATTAATAGCTTTTTCTTCAATTAATCACTTAGGATGAATAGCTGCTAGAATTATAAATAGTCAAAATATTTGAAAAATTTACTTTTTTTTTTATTGTTTTTTATCTATTTCAGTTATTATAATTTTTAATAATTTTAAATTTTTTAATTTAAATCAAATTTTTTCTTTTATAACTTTTAAAAATTTAATTAAAACAGTAATTTTTATTCCTTTACTTTCATTAGGTGGATTACCACCATTTTTAGGATTTTTTCCAAAATGAATTGTAATTGAACATTTAATAAAATTTAATTTTTTTATTTTATTATTAACAATAATTTATTTTACTTTAATTACTTTATTTTTTTATATTCGAATTACATATTCAGCATTTTTAATAAATCACAATGAAATAAATTGAAATTTAAATTTTATTTATTTTATTAATAATAAAAATTTAAAATTTCAAACATTTATTTTATTCGTATCAATTTTTGGATTAATATTTATTAATTTATTATTTTTTATTATTTAAAATTAAATATATATATATAATATAAAAATATATTATTATATTACTTATATAATATTATAAAACTTTAAGTTAAATAATAAACTAATAACCTTCAAAGTTATAAATAAAAAAAATTTTTTAAGTTTTAAAAACTATTATACTTTAATTATAAATTTTCATAATTAAAACTTTAATAAAATAATTATTATTCCTTTAGAATTGCAGTCTAATATCATTAAATGAATATAAAGTCTAAATTTAAAATAATTTTTATAATGATTAAAAAGAATTTATTCTTATATATAGATTTACAATCTATTACTTTTATCAGCCATTTAATCTTAAATTTGCAACAATGATTATTTTCAACAAATCATAAAGATATTGGTACTTTATATTTTATTTTCGGAGCTTGATCTGGAATAGTAGGAACTTCTTTAAGAATATTAATTCGAGCAGAACTTGGTCGTCCAGGAACTTTTATTGGAGATGATCAAATCTATAATGTTATTGTTACAGCTCATGCTTTTATTATAATTTTTTTTATAGTAATACCTATTTTAATTGGAGGATTTGGAAATTGATTAGTCCCTTTAATATTAGGAGCCCCAGATATAGCTTTCCCCCGAATAAACAATATAAGTTTTTGATTACTTCCACCTTCATTATCTCTTCTTCTTTCTAGTTCAATTGTAGAAAATGGGGCAGGAACAGGATGAACTGTTTATCCCCCTCTATCATCTAGAATTGCTCATAGTGGTGCTTCTGTTGATCTAGCAATTTTTTCTTTACACTTAGCCGGTGTTTCTTCTATTCTAGGCTCAGTAAATTTTATTACCACTGTTATTAATATACGAACCAATGGTATCACTTTAGACCGAATACCTTTATTTGTATGATCTATTGTAATTACTACTGTTCTTTTATTATTATCTCTTCCCGTTTTAGCAGGAGCTATTACTATATTATTAACAGATCGAAATTTAAACACATCTTTTTTTGATCCCGCTGGTGGAGGTGATCCAATCCTTTATCAACATCTATTTTGGTTCTTTGGTCATCCAGAAGTTTATATTTTAATTCTTCCAGGATTTGGAATAATTTCTCATATTATTAGACAAGAAAGAGGGAAAAAAGAAACATTTGGAACTTTAGGAATAATTTATGCAATGTTAGCAATTGGATTATTAGGTTTTATTGTATGAGCTCATCATATATTTACTGTAGGAATAGATGTAGATACTCGAGCTTATTTTACTTCTGCTACAATAGTAATTGCTGTACCAACAGGAATTAAAATTTTTAGATGATTAGCCACTCTTCATGGAACACAAATTAATTATTCTCCTTCAATTCTTTGAGCCCTTGGATTTGTATTTTTATTTACAGTAGGGGGAATTACAGGAGTAATTTTAGCTAATTCTTCTATTGATGTAATTCTTCATGATACATATTATGTAGTTGCTCATTTTCATTATGTTCTTTCTATAGGAGCTGTATTTGCAATCATAGCAGGATTTGTTCATTGATACCCTCTTTTAACAGGATTATCAATAAATGAAAATTGATTAAAAACTCAATTTTCAATCATATTTTTTGGAGTAAATTTAACATTTTTCCCCCAACATTTTCTTGGACTAGCTGGGATACCTCGACGTTATTCTGATTATCCTGATGCCTACACAACATGAAATATTATCTCTACAATTGGATCAACTATTTCTATATTAGGTATTTTATTTTTTATTTTTATTATTTGAGAAAGTATAAGCACCCATCGAAATCAAATTTTCCCTATACAATTTAATTCATCAATTGAATGATATCAAAATTTACCCCCTACAGAACACTCATATAATGAATTACCTTTATTAATTTCTAATTAACTAAAAATTTTTCTAATATGGCAGAATAGTGCAATGAATTTAAGCTTCATATATAAAGAAACTTCTTTTATTAGAAAATGACAACATGATCAAGTTTAGGCCTTCAAGATAGAAATTCCCCAATTATAGAACAATTAAATTTTTTCCATGACCATGCTTTATTAATTTTAATTTTAGTAACAACACTAGTTGGATATTTAATAATAATATTATTTTTTAATAAACTAAATAATCGGTTCCTATTACATGGACAAACAATTGAAGTAATTTGAACAATTCTTCCCGCTATTGTTTTATTATTTATTGCCTTTCCCTCTCTTCGAATTTTATACTTACTAGATGAAATTAATAATCCTTCATTATCAATTAAAACAATTGGACATCAATGATACTGAAGTTATGAATATTCTGATTTTAAAAATATTGAATTTGACTCTTATATAATTTCTTCAAATGATTTAAACCTTGATTCTTTTCGTTTATTAGATGTCGATAATCGGGTTATTTTACCAACAAATAACCAAATTCGAATTTTAGTTACAGCTACTGATGTTTTACATTCATGAACAGTACCTTCATTAGGGGTGAAAATTGATGCTAATCCTGGACGATTAAATCAAACAAATTTCTTTATTAATCGGTCAGGACTTTATTTTGGGCAATGCTCTGAAATTTGTGGAGCTAATCACAGTTTTATACCAATTGTAATTGAAAGAGTTCCAACAAATAATTTTATTAAATGAATTTCAAATATAATCTCTAATTAAATTACTCTAAAATTTCATTAGATGGCTGAAAACAAGCAATGGTCTCTTAAACCAGTTTATAGTAAAATAGTGTATACTTCTAATGAATAATAATTATATATAAATAAATAAACTTATTTACATATTTGAATATTTATTATATAATAATGTAATAATTATTAACAAATATATAATAATACTAGTTATTTAAATAAAATATAATAATTCATTATTAAAAAATTAGTTAATTAAATATAACATTAGTTTGTCAAACTAAAATTGTCTTATTGAAGGCATTTTTTAATCCCTCAAATATCCCCTATACTTTGATCCCTTTTATTTTTATTTTTTATTTTTCTATTTATATTTTTTAATATTTTAAATTATTTTAATTTTATCCCTAGTTATAAAAATTTAAATACTGAAATAAATAAACAACAAATTAAACAAAATATTTTTAACTGAAAATGATAATAAATCTTTTTTCTATTTTTGATCCTTCAACTAATATTTTTAATATATCATTAAATTGAACAAGTTCATTATTAGGAATTTTATTTTTCCCTATAATTTTTTGATTTTTTCCTTCTCGATTAATAATTTTTTGAAATAAAATCTTTAGAACTCTACATAAAGAATTTAAAATATTAATTGGAATTTATAGTTTTAACGGTACAACTTTCATGTTTATCTCTTTATTTACATTTATCTTATTCAATAATTTTTTAGGACTTTTTCCATATATTTTTACGAGTACAAGTCATTTAACTATTTCACTTTCACTAGCTTTACCTTTATGATTAAGATTTATAATATTTGGGTGAATAAATAATACAAAACATATATTTGCACATCTAGTTCCTCAAGGAACCCCTTCTATTTTAATACCTTTTATAGTTTTAATTGAAACTATTAGAAATATTATCCGCCCCGGAACTCTGGCCGTTCGACTTTCTGCAAATATAATTGCAGGCCACTTACTATTAACACTTTTAGGTAATACTGGAAACTCTTTATCTACAATTTTAATTTCTTTATTAATCTTTACACAATTACTACTCTTAATCTTAGAGTCTGCGGTAGCAATTATCCAATCTTATGTATTCACAATTTTAAGAACATTATATTCTAGAGAAATTATTTAAGATACTATAATGATAACACACTCAAACCACCCCTTTCACTTAGTAAATTATAGACCATGACCTTTAACTGGGGCAATTGGTGCATTAACTTTAACTGCAGGATTAACTAAATGATTCCATCAATATGAAATTAATTTATTTTTATTAGGAAACTTAATTACTATCTTAACAATAATTCAATGATGGCGAGATATCTCTCGTGAAGGAACTTTCCAAGGACTACATACTTTCCCTGTAACATTAGGTCTACGATGGGGTATAATCTTATTTATTATTTCTGAAGTATTTTTTTTTATTAGATTTTTTTGAGCTTTTTTTCATAGTAGACTATCTCCAACTATTGAATTAGGAAAAATATGACCCCCTATAGGAATTATCCCATTTAATCCTTTTCAGGTACCTTTATTAAATACAGCAATTTTACTATCATCTGGTGTAACTGTTACATGAGCTCATCATAGATTAATAGAAAATAATCACTCTCAAGCAACTCAAGGCTTATTTTTTACAATTTTATTAGGAATTTATTTTACTATACTTCAAGCCTATGAATATATAGAAGCTTCATTTACAATTGCTGATGCAATCTATGGTTCTACATTTTTTATAGCAACAGGGTTTCATGGCCTTCATGTTTTAATTGGAACAACATTTTTGTCTGTATGTCTAATTCGTCATTTACAAAACCATTTTTCAAAAAATCATCATTTTGGCTTTGAAGCAGCTGCATGATACTGACATTTTGTTGATGTAGTATGATTATTTTTATTTATCTCTATTTATTGATGAGGGGGATAAAAATTTTAAATTTTTAAAATAAATTTATATAGTATAATAGTATATTTGACTTCCAATCATAAGGTTTAATCTTAAATTAATATAAATAATTTTAAACTTATTATTAATAAGAATTTTAATCTTTTCTATTGCTTTTATTGTCATATTTATTTCAACACTATTATCAAAAAAAAAAATTAAAGACCGAGAAAAACTCTCCCCCTTCGAATGTGGATTTACTCCTTTCAACTCATCTCGTTTACCTTTTTCAATCCGATTCTTTTTAATTGCAATCATTTTTTTAATTTTTGATGTAGAAATTGCTTTAATTCTTCCTATAATTTTAACCCTAAAAACATCAAATATTATAATTTGAACTAGTACTAATTTTTCTTTTATTTTAATTTTAATTATTGGTCTTTACCATGAATGAAACCAAGGGTCTTTAAACTGAACCTTTTAACATAATTAATTTAAGGATATAGTTAATTATAACATTTGATTTGCATTCAAAAAGTATTAGACTTCTAATTATTCTTATCTATTTTATAGATATCGATAAATATATAATAAAATTATTTTTATAAATCATAATATATAATATTTAAAAAAAGTATACTCTATACAAAATAAGAAGCAAAAAATTGTGATTAGTTTCGACCTAATTTTAGATATAAATATATCCTTATTTTTTAATTGAAACCAAAAAAGAGGTATATCACTGTTAATGATAAAATTGAATTTTAATTCCAATTAAAGAAATATGAGTGTTCAAGAAAAAGCTGCTAACTTTTTTCTTTAATGGTTAAATTCCATTTATATTTCTATCTTTTATATAGTTTAAATTAAAACATTATATTTTCATTATAAAAAAAAAGGATTATCCTTTTATAAAATTTTCTATATTTGGGATTTTATGATAATAAGAATCAAAAATTAATAATTATTGATTAAAATAAAAATTATCTAAGAATTTAATAAATTTCCCTAGCTGCTTCAAAACTATGCTCTACTATTATAAGCTACTTAGATTATTTTTTTTTAAATTTAAAGTATAAATATTAAAGAAATAATAAATATTATCCAAAAAATAAATATAACTAGATGAACCTTTAAATTATTAAATTGTAAAATTTGAATAAATATCGATAATTTTGAAAAATATTTGAAAATTTGTTGAGTACCAAAAAATTCAATTCATCCTTGATCAACTAACTTAAATAATTTTAATCTTATATTTACTGGAAAATAAACAACCCCAACTGTAGAAATTAAAGGTATAAATCATATTGAACAAGAAAAAAAAGAAAATAAATAAAAATTTAAAGATTTATTCATAGAAAAATTTTTCACATTTGATAAAAAAAAACCAATCAATCCCCCCAAAATACATGTAACTAAGATTGAAAATTTGAATAATAAACTTAAACACATTATAAAAGAAAAAGGAAATACAATTCAATTTAATATAGACCCTCCAAAAATTGTAAAAATTAATAAGCCAAATATTCTTTTTGATATAATATGTCTTGAATCGTTTAAAATATTTATAGAAGATTGATTTATAGATAAAATAAATAAATAATAAAATAAACGAAATGAATATCTAACTGTTAACCCTGTAGAAAAAAAAAATAAAAAAAAAATAAATATATTAACCTGAGAAATTAACACTATTTCTAAAATTACATCTTTTGAATAAAACCCCGCTAAAAAAGGAAATCCGCATAAAGCTAAATTAGCAACATTTAAACACGAAACTGTAAAAGGTATATAAACTCTTAAACTCCCTATATCACGAATATCTTGAGAATTTTTTATATTATGAATAACAGCCCCTGCACATATAAAAAGAAGTGCTTTAAATAAGGCATGTGTTAATAAATGAAAAAATGCTAACTTAAAAAATCCCAAACTCAAGATTCTTATTATTAATCCCAATTGTCTAAGAGTAGACAAAGCAATAATTTTTTTTAAATCAAATTCAAAATTCGCCCCCATCCCTGCCATAAACATCGTTAACCCCGCAATTAATATTAATACTTTTCTTATAAAAGTATTAATTAATAAAGGAGAAAATCGAATCAACAAATATACCCCAGCAGTTACTAATGTTGAAGAATGGACTAAAGCAGATACAGGAGTTGGAGCAGCTATGGCCGCAGGAAGTCAAGAAGAAAAAGGAATTTGAGCTCTTTTTGTTATAGCTGCAAAAATTATTATAACACAAATTATTTTCATTTCAAAATCATTTTTTATGAAATCTAAATAAAATAAAAAATTTCAACTCCCATAATTTAATATTCAAGCAATAGATATTAAAAAAGCAACATCCCCCAAACGATTAGACAAAGCAGTTAATATCCCAGCATTATATGACTTTACATTTTGATAATAAATTACTAATAAATAAGAGACTAACCCTAGACCGTCCCAACCTAATAAAATTCTAATTAAATTCGGGCTTAAAATAAGTATTATTATAGAAAAAACAAATAACAATACCAACAAAATAAAACGATTAATAAAAATATCCCCAGATATATAGTCTTTTCTATAATAAATTACTAAAGAAGAAATTAATAAAACAAAAGATATAAATAAAAAACTAATTCAATCAAAAATCACAACTATTATTATTACTGTTCTATTTAAACTAAAAATCTCTCATTCTAAAAATACTGTATAATCATTAATTAAAAAAAATAACCCCAAAAAAAAAGTTCTTAAACTAATCGCCATTAAAAAAATAAAAGATAAAAAACAAATAGAAATAAATTCCATGATTTAAAATAAAATTTTTATATCTTTGACACCACAAATCAATATTTTTAATAAACTATTTAAATAAAATAATTATTAATTTTAAAAAAAATAATTAAAAATATATTAAAATTTAATGTATATTACTAGTATATATATTAGTTACATATAAAATTAAAAATAAATTATTTTTTAATAAAAAATTTATTAAATTTTTAATTATTAAAAATTACTAATATAAACACAATTTATCGCTAAAAATTAGACATATAAAAATTAATTGCCTAAATAATATTATACGCATAAATTATTTTAAAATATTAATACCATTAATTCACTTTTTAAAATCAAAAAATTTACAGGAAATCAATGTAAAAATAAAATTAAATATTCTCGATTTAAAGCAAAAGAAAAAGAATAGCTACCAATATTAAACTTCCCGTGTTGACTATAAGAATAAAGATATAAAGAATAAGCTGCTCTAAAAAAAGAAATTAATACTAATAAAATTATTAAAACTTTAGATCAACCAACGATTCTATTTAAAAGACCAATTTCACCTAATAAATTTACTGATGGAGGGGCTGCCATATTTCTTGAACATAATAAAAATCATCACATAGAAATTCTAGGTATAAAATTTAATATACCCTTATTAATTATTAATCTTCGACTTCTTAACCGTTCATAAAATAAATTAACTAAAAAAAATAAACCTGATGAACATAGTCCATGTGCAATTATTAAAGAATAAGAAAATCCTCAACCCCATCTTAATAAAACTATTAGCCCCCCAATTACTAAACTTATATGGGCTACAGAAGAATAAGCTACTAATGCCTTTAAATCAATTTGACGTAAACAAATCAATCTAACTAAAAATCCTCCTATTAAACTTAAAATTACTCAAATAATATTAAACTTTAAAGATACATTTAAAATTAAAGGAAAAATTCGTATCAACCCATAACCCCCTAATTTTAATAAAATACCGGCTAAAATTATTGAACCAGAAACAGGAGCCTCTACATGAGCTTTTGGCAATCATAAATGAACCAGAAATATAGGCATCTTTACTAAAAAAGCAAAAACTAAAAAAAAATATAATAAAAAATTTTCTAAACTAAATTCTCTAAAAAATAAAAAATTTAAAGTATTAAAATTTTTAAAAATATAAAATAAAGATATTAATAAAGGAAGAGACGCAAACAATGTATAAAACAATAAATATAATCCTGCTTGTAAACGCTCTGGTTGATACCCTCACCCAAAAATTAAAAATAATGTTGGGATCAATCTACTTTCAAAAAAAATATAAAATATAAATAAATTCAAACTTAAAAAGGTCAATAATAAAAATACCAAAAGTAATAAAATATTAAATACAAAATAATTTTTATTAATATTAAAAAATAAAACTGAACTTCTAGATATAATTATTAAACCACAAATTCAAATTCTTAATAAAATTAACCCAAATGATAATAAATCTATCCCCCAAAAAAACTGAACTTGAAATATAAAAAAATTAAAATTTAAAAAAAAAAATATAAAAAATAAAAAAAAAAATATATTTTGAACCATTCAAAATATATTTTTTATAAAACAAATAGGAATTATAAATAATAAAAAAAATAAAAATTTTAACATTGTAAAAAAGAATAATTTAAAAAATAATCATTTCCATGAGAACGAATTATAGAAACTAAAATTGATAGGCCTAAAACACCCTCACAAACAGAGAATACTAAAAAATATATTCTAAAATATTGTTCAAAATTTAAAAAATTTAAATAAAAAAATAGAAAAATAAATAAACATAAAACCATAAATTCTAATCTTAATAATATATTTAATAAATGTTTATATGAAAAAATAAAAGAAATTACCCCTAAAAAAAAAATAAAAAAAAAAAATATGACTAAAATTGTTAACATTTAATTTAAATAGTTTAATAAAAACATTGGTCTTGTAAACCAAAATTAAAAATTATTTTTTTTTAAATATAATCAGAAAAAAATATAAATATTTTTCATTAATTCCCAAAATTAATATTTTAAATAAACTATTTTCTGAATTAAATTATACAAAACTTTATCTTTTTTTTATTAATTATCTCATCAGTAATTTTTTCTATAATAAACCATCCTTTATCTATTGGATTAATACTTATAATTCAAACACTATTAATTGTTATTTTTTCTGGGATAATAGCTAAATCTTTTTGATTTTCATATTCTTTATTTTTAATTTTTTTGGGGGGGATATTAATTCTATTTATATATATAACATCAATTGCATCAAATGAAGAATTTAAATTTAAAATTAATTTTAAAAACTTAAATTTTTTAAGATTTTATATTTTAATAATTTTAATTTTTTTTATTTTTTTAAATAAAAACCTATTATTTTTTAATAAAATTAATAGAATTGAAATTCTAAATATAGAAACTATAAAAATATTTTTTTTAGAAAATAATTATTTATTAAATAAAATATATAATTTTCCAATAAATCTAATTACAATTTTATTAATCAATTATTTATTTTTAACATTAATTGCAGTCGTAAAAATTACTAATATTTTTGAAGGCCCAATACGCCCCAAAATAAATATTTAAATGAACAAACCTTTACGAAAATCTCACCCATTAATTAAAATTATAAATAATGCTTTAATTGATTTACCTGCACCTTCAAATATCTCTAGATGATGAAATTTTGGGTCTTTATTAGGACTATGTTTAATTATTCAAATTTTAACTGGAATTTTTTTAGCTATACATTATACAGCAGATATTCAACTTGCATTTTATTCTGTTAATCAAATTTGTCGGGATGTAAATTATGGTTGACTTTTACGAACCCTACACGCAAATGGAGCCTCTTTTTTTTTTATCTGTCTTTATCTTCATATTGGACGAGGAATTTATTATGGATCTTATAAATATTTATACACATGAACAGTAGGGGTAATTTTATTTTTTTTAACTATAGGAACTGCTTTTATAGGATATGTATTACCATGAGGTCAGATATCTTTTTGAGGAGCTACTGTAATTACAAATTTATTATCTGCAATTCCATATGTAGGTGTCGATTTAGTTCAATGATTATGAGGTGGATTTGCGGTTGATAATGCTACATTAACTCGATTTTTTTCATTTCATTTTTTATTTCCTTTTATTATTACAGCATTAACAATAATTCATTTATTATTTTTACACCAAACAGGCTCTAATAATCCTTTAGGAATCAATAGAAATGTCGACAAAATCCCATTTCACCCTTATTATTCCTTTAAAGATATTTTTGGATTTATGATTTTATTAATAAGATTAACACTAATCTGTTTATTAGCTCCCTATACTTTAGGAGACCCTGATAACTTTATTCCAGCTAATCCTTTAGTTACCCCTCCCCATATTCAACCAGAATGATATTTTTTATTTGCTTATGCAATTTTACGATCAATTCCTAACAAATTAGGAGGTGTAATTGCACTAGTATTTTCAATTGCAATCCTATTTATATTACCATTTTCAAATAAATTTATTTTCCAAAGTTCTCAATTTTACCCAATTAATCAAATTTTATTTTGAACTATAACCATTACTGTTGTGTTATTAACTTGAATTGGGGCTCGACCCGTAGAAGACCCATATATCCTAACAGGACAATTCTTAACAATTTTATATTTTTCTTATTTTATCTTAAATCCAATTATTGCTATTTGATGAGAAAATTTATTAAAATAAATTAATTAATAAAATAATATATAATGCATGCGTGTATGTGTGTATATATAAATATTTAAATTTATATATAAATTTTTTTTTTATATATATATATAAATATTATAAATTTTAATTTTAAATATAATAAATTTTTATATTAAATTATTATATTATATAATTAATTATAAATATATATATATAAATTAAATATAATATATAATATATATATATTATGTATATATTATATAAATTTATTATTTATTAAAATTTTTAATTAGTTAATGAACTTGAATAAGTATTTGTTTTGAAAACAAAAAATAGAAATACAAATTTTCTATTAACTTTTATACTATTTTTAATTATTAAAAAATAAAAATATATAAACCAATAAATAAAAATAATAAATTTAAAACAATAGGTAAATATCTCTTCCAAGCTATATTTATTAATTTATCATATCGATAACGGGGATAAGCTCCACGAACTCAAATAAATAAAAAAGAAACAAAATTTAATTTCAAAAAAAAAATAAAAGATAAAATATTTGATCCTAAAAACAATAAAGAAAAAATTATACTTATAAATAAAATTCTAGCATATTCAGCTAAAAAAATTAAAGCAAACCCTCCAGCACCATACTCTACATTAAATCCTGATACTAATTCAGACTCACCCTCAGCAAAATCAAAAGGTGTACGATTAGTTTCTGCCAAACTTGAAATTATTCATATAATACCAATTGGAAAAAATAAAACAAAAAACCATAAATAAATTTGATAAATTTCAAAATATATCAAATTAAAACTTCCAATTAAAAACAATATTCTTATCAATATAATCACCAGAGCAACTTCATATGAAATAGTCTGAGCAATTGACCGAAGTGAACCTAATAACGCATACAAAGAATTTGAGGATCAACCAGCTAATATAATTATATAAACCCCAAAACTTAAACAACAAAAAATAAATAAAACTCCTAAATTAAAAGAATATAATTTTACTAAATAAGGAATTCTCAATCAAATAAATAAAGATAAAAATAAAGAAAATACTGGCGATATATAATAAATAATTCTATTAGAAAAAATAGGTAAAATTTGTTCTTTAGTAAATAACTTAATTGCATCACAAAAAGGCTGTAAAATTCCAAATATCCCTACTTTATTAGGCCCTTTTCGAATTTGAATAAAACCTAATACTTTTCGTTCTAATAAAGTTAAAAATGCAACACTAATTATTACACAAATAATTAATAATAAACCTCTTAAAAAAGGTAAAAAAAAATCAATATTTAAAATCAATACTATTTATAGAAAATACTCTATATTTTTAAATTCTAAATTTAATACACTTATCTGTCAAAATAGTTATTTATTATTTATTTAAATAAACTTAAAAATATAAAAATATTTTTAATAAATTAATTTATTTCATTAATTTAAATTTAAAATTTTTTATTTGGTCCTTTCGTACTAAAATAAAATAAATTTATAAAGATAGAAACCAACCTGGCTTAAACCGGTTTGAACTCAGATCATGTAAAATTAAATAGTCGAACAGACTAAGAATTTAAACTTCTACGCCTAAATTATATTTTAATCCAACATCGAGGTCGCAAACTTTTCTATCGATTTGAACTCTCCAAAAAAATTACGCTGTTATCCCTAAAGTAACTTAATTTATTAATCTAAAAATTTAGGATCATTAAAAAACAATTAAAATTGATTATTTTTAAAAAGAGTTAAATTAATCTTAAAATCACCCCAATTAAATAAGTAAATTTTTAAAATTCTAAATATTCTAAAAAAATAATATTAATTTTCTTATAAAGCTTTATAGGGTCTTATCGTCTTTTATAAATATTTTAGTTTTTTTACTAAAATAATAAATTCATTTATATTAATATAATAAAGATTATTTTTTATCAGACCTTTCATTCCAGTCTTCAATTAAAAAACTAATGATTATGCTACCTTTGCACGGTCAAATTACCGCGGCTCTTTAAAAATTTTCAGTGTGCAGGCCTTATTTTATAAAAAAATTAAAAAAACAATGTTTTTGTTAAACAGATAAAAATAATATTGCCGAATTTATAATATTAAAAAATCAAAAAAAAATTATTTTTTAAAAAAATTTTAAACTACTAATTTAATTATTATTTCATTATTTTATTTTATTAAAATAATTTTTTAAATAAAAAATTAAAAAAAAAATAAATTTTTTTAAAAAAAAATTAATTAAAACATTTTAATTAAAATTATCTATTTTTAAGATTATTTATTTTTTAAAAATTTAATTTTTATAAATATTTATTTTAAAGCTCAACCCCTAAAATATATAAATAAATTAACTTTATTAAAATAAAAAAAAATAAATTATTTTATTAATAATTAAAACTTATTTATAAATTAAATTTATTTCTTTAAAAATTATATAACTTTAAAAACAATTAACATTTCATTTTTAAAAATTTTTATATTATATTTTTGATACAATAAAAATTAAAAATTTTTTAATGTTTTAAATTATAAATTAATTTAAATTTAAAATTTAAAATTAAATTAATCCTGATACACAAGGAACAAAAAATGAATTATTCTTTTTTTTAAAAAAATTTTTCAATATTATTTCAATTTTCAATTTCATTACTATAAACTATAAATATATAAGTGTAATAAATTTAATACACTAATTATTATTATTTTATTTATTAATTACTTAAACAAAAAAAAATATTTTTATTAATTATTTTATTTTATTAATTTAAAAATTAAATTTTAATTAAATTTTTTATTTCAATTTAAAATGAATTGCACATTTTTCTTTTTAATGTAAATAAAACACTTTACTTTTTAAGCTTTAAATTGTATTTCTAGAAACATCTTCCGATACTTCTACTATGTTACGACTTATCTCATTTAAAATTTTTACCATATAACGAGAGCGACGGGCGATATGTGCATATTTTAAAACTTTAATCAATTAATTTTTATAAATTAATTTACTTTTAAATCCACCTTTAAATTAACATTTTCAGTCAATTATCCGTTTAAATAATTTTTATTGTAATTCATTTCTACTTTCACATAAACTATACCTTGATTTGACATAATTTTTAATTAAAAATTTAGAAAATTTTTTATTCTTATAAAATATTCTGATGACAACGATATATAAATTAAAACTAATGAAAGTAAGATATTTGTGGATTATCAATTACAGAACAAATTCCTCTAAACAGATTAAAATACCGCCAAATTTTTTAAGTTTCAAAAAATTAATTAATACTACCTTAATTTTCTTAAATTTTACAATTTAAATAATAGGGTATCTAATCCTAGTTTATTATTAAATTTTAAAAGATTCAAAAATTTTTAATATAAAAATTTAATAAAATTTAAATTTCACTTAAAAATTTATTTTTTATTTTATATCTCAATAATAAAATTAAAAAATTTTTTAAAATTTTAACTTAAATTAAATTAAATTTAATTATAATATTTGTATAACCGCGATTGCTGGCACAAATTTAACCAATATTTTTAAATAATAACTAAAATTTAACATTAATTAAAATAATAATATTAATTACTACTATAAAATTAATAAATAAAAATATAAAATTTATTTAAAATTTATTTTATTTTAAAGATTTTTATATGTAAAATTTTATTTAATTAAATTTTTTAATAAAAATAAAATTAATTTTTTATATTTTAAATTTATTATTTTTATTTTTATTTTTTATATTTTACTTTTTATTATATCATTTTATTATATTTTTATTTTTATTTATATATGTATTAATAATTAATTTTAGTAAATTTTAAAAAAAAAATTAATAAAAAAAATTTTTCCCCCTTTTTTAAATTATTATTTTATTTTATTATTTTTAATATATATATATATATATATATAAATATAAATAAATATATATATATATATATATATATATATATATATAATTAATAATTAAACATTTATATATATATATATAATTTAATTTATTTATTATATTATTTAATTAAATTTTAATTTTTATTTTTAATTTTTCATTATAAGCTTTGATTTTTTATATTAAAAATATGATAATTTATAGGATTATATAATAATAAATATAATTAAATTTTATGATTAATTAAGCTGAACCATATTTTATTTTTTTTACTTAAAAATAAAAAA